TCGAACATAATGCACGAAAGGATCTTTAAAGAACCACAGAGTTCTATGAAAATAGTTACGACATACTACTAAAAAATATTCGATTTGAAGATGTTCTATTTTTCCATAGAAATGTATTCGCTCAATAAAAGTTCTAAAAGAAGTTAATCGTAAATAAGAGGATTGTTTACGAATAAGCACTAATAAAATTTCGCACTCAAATACATAAGAATTATATAGGAACCAAAAGAATCTTTTATTTTCTTTCGAAAAAACATAAATGGATTTCTTCTGATTATGGTATTCGTGAAGAAAGAATTGCAATAAGTGTAAAAAGGGAACATCTTGAATCCCGCACTGAAGGATTTGAACCAAGATTTCCATATGGATGGGATGAGGTATTAGTATATCTAAAACATAATTTAAATGCAATAATTTGTCCTCTAAAAAGGGAAAAATTGAATGAATTGATCGTAAATTATGATATTTTGGTATTTCTTTTTTTTCTAAATAAGATACTAATCGCAAGGAAAATGGAATTTCCACAATAATTGCAAAACTTTCTGATATAATTTGAGAATAAAAATGAGAATAAAAAAAAATGTTGTGAGTGTGACCAATAAAAAAATTTTGGTTCGAATAATTAACCGAAGAAATCAAAGAATTCTTTTGATAGATTCGAGTAATTAAACGTTTTACAAGTGATAAACTAGATTTATTATCATAACCAAAAACTTCTACGGGTTCATAAAAAAGAAAACCATTTAAACCATAATCATGAGCAAGTGCATAAATATACTCCTGAAAGAGTAACGGATATAGGAAATATTGTTGCCAAGATCTACCTTTTTCTAAATATCCTTGTAATTCTTCCATTGACTTCAATTTCTACTTGAACCAGAAACAATAGGTATTTCTTGTATTATCAAATTATACATAGTGCAATACGGTCAGAACAGAGTATGTATCATGTATGAAAAAAATATATACCCCGGAAATACAGAGTCCAATCAACAGATCTTTTTCCTCTCCCCTTCTACTATCCAATAGGTTTATCTTCGTTCTATTAAATAAATTATCAGAGGATACAAAATCTTTTATTTTTGCAACCCAATCGCTCTTTTGACTTTGGAAATTTTTTTTGTCAGTATACTGTTTCTTCTACACATTAGTTTCCAATCCATAATAGAAAATAGGTAGGATTTTTTTTTATTCTTAAAAAAAAGAATCAAAGGTCCATTTACAGGAGACCCCTTCCCTACATCAGGCACTAAGTTATTTTTAACGTTTAATTAGATCGGGAAATTATTCAAATTAAGAATAAAAGCTCGTTGCTTTTTTTTTTTTAACAGAATTAGAGCCATAGAGCTCTATCCATTTATTCACTAGACCAAACTCGAACTGTGAATTTCTTAAAAAAAAATAAAAATAAGAAAGAATATAATAAGAAAAAATGAAAATGCAATTCCATTTTTTCTTATTATTTTATTACGACATGCGGTTTTTTCCATCCATTACCTTTCAGGATCAGTCGTGGTCTTATAGACTCTACCAAAAGTCTGGACGAATTCGTTACTTCATTCAAATGTGTAAAAAACCATAATCGCACTTAAAAGCCGAGTACTCTACCATTGAGTTAGCAACCCAGATAAATATGTATATACAAGTGGAAAAAATGGAATTGAACTATACAACTACGTAAAAACATTGAATTTTGAATTCAAAAGAAATATAAAGGAAAGATTAGATGATCAATTAAACAAAATAGCAAAGTGGGTTGGATTAAATTAAAGACAGATAAAAAAAAATGTAAAAATTTACATTTAAGGACCGCCCCCCTTTTTTATAAAATAGAAAAAAAAATTGATTTTCGTTAAAAAAATATATCTTATATAACAAATAGTAAATTTGGCAAACCCATAATTTGAATGAAGTAAAGGAAAAACCCATAAATAAATAAGGATCGAAATAAACGGATCTATTTATCTACGATCGAATTATATTTGTTCGACACACCATTGTCAATATGAATAAATTGTTGAGAAAAAAATGAAATAAAAAGAAATTACATAAAATAAGGATTTGTGTTGGATTGGCACAACAATAAATATGGTAAATATAAAACATAATATAGAACAAGAAAAAAGCAATTGTGAGTAAATAATTACCACACAAATTTATACTAGTTACCTTTCTTTTTTCTAATTTTTTTATTTATTTTATGTGATGAATTCTTTTAAAAATTCTGCTTTTCTTAAAATATCATGAACAGTTCCTGTAGGTTGAGCACCTTTTTCAAGGAAATAACGAATAGCAGGAACGTTTAAATAAGTTTGATTTTTCATTGGATCATAAAAACCCATCTTTCGAAGATCTCTTCCTTCTCGTCGGGATCGAACATCAATTGCAACGATTTGATAGATCGCTCATTGGGATAGATATAGATAAATAACCCCCCCTAGAAACGTATAAGAGATTTTCTCCTCATACGGCTCGAGAAAAAATGATTCTAATATTTCTGTATATAATGTAAAATATATAAAAAAATTTATGACTTAGACTATGATTTAAGTTTTTCTGTTCTTACTTACATAAAAAAAGAAAATAAATAAATAAATATAATTCGTACTCATAACTCAAGTTGGGTAATTCTGAAAAAGTCCGAAGGTAAATCCTTAGGCATTTCTTGAGTCGTCTCTAACCTCTTTTGTTTGTTTCGTCTCGAATCTTTTTTTAGTCTCCATCATTATACTAAAAATAAAATAGTAAGACAATTGAAAATAGTGTTTCCTTGTTCCGGAATTCTTTCTCTTTACTTTTTAAAAATCATAAGGTTTAGACATTACTTCGGTGATCCTTATCCCCTTTTTCAAAACGGCAGCAACATACCTTTTGTTTTTTGTTATTTCCTTCTATGGAAAGATAATATGAACGATTTTTTCCCTTGTAATGTAATATAAAAAATGTTATTTATTTTATTTCAAACTTGTTGGGATTTGAATCCTGCAATTAAAAATTTTAATTTCTATATTGAGGATATACTTAACAAAGTAGTCTAATTTATTAATTGTTACTAATCCTAGATTCGCCCCCCCGATAAATGAATCAATACGTTTTGCTCGAGCTCCATCATGTACTATTCCTATTTACCAACCCAATACAAATTGGGTTCCTAATAGGAACAGAACAAACTATGTCGATTCAAGAGCATCTTTATTCCTATAGAAAATGGCGGATGTAAGAATCCACAGTGAATTATGTCCTTCAAGTCGCACGTTGCTTTCTACCACATCGTTTTAAACGAAGTTTTACCATAACACTCCTCTCATTTTAAATTTTATTTTGAAACGGTATGCAATTGATTCAATATGGAATCATGAATAGTCATTGGCTCAATGATACAAAGATACAAAATATTTTTTATGTATGTATCTAGGGAAAGGTAAATAATTATCTGGAAAAAAGTCTTATATTATAAAGGATTTAAGTTATTTCGCCCCTCTATCCTATGGGGTGAAAGAAATAATAAAAAAAAAAGTAAATCCATTTCCTTAAATCTAATTAAAATCTTCAACAGATCATTCGGGATGTTATGTTAAATTATGGAAAAATTCTTCTCGAACAAATAAACTCTAAATCTAAAAAGAACGGCCCTATGGATTTTCCAATTACGGAATAAAATCAGTTATTAACAAAATATAAGCTATTCCAATAACTCGAAAAAGTCATAAGTTTCTCTATATTTATAATATAGATTTTTCAAATTTCTTCGCCAGGTTCATAAAAAAAAAAATTTTGTTTTCATGAGTATGAAATGGAAAAGGATCTTTTTTTCTCTTTCAATTCAGAATTCCATAATGAATTACATAATACGAGAATTCAGATTTAGAGTTTTCCTAAGTAACTTACTTCAATATGACTATTAAAATAGTAGTCTCTTAATGATATAGCCAAAAATTGTTTTGAATTTAGAATTCAATGAAATATCTTTATTTCTACCCGTACACTCAATCACATTTGTGCAAAACTAAATGAAAAAAGTTTGATTTTTATAGAAAAATCAGAACAAAAGGTGACACTATATCCAAGATTAAAGAAAAAAATTTCCAAACTTAAAGAGAAATTTGTTAGAGAGAAGAATCTTTCCTTTCTCATGTAGACACTCTGGGACGGAAGGATTCGAACCTCCGAATAACGGGACCAAAACCCGTTGCCTTACCACTTGGCCACGCCCCATTTCGATTTCTATTTCGAATTTCTCTTTGATACTAATAAAGACTAATATTGGTATTAGTCGTTCGTCAATCCCAATTCAAATATATATGAAATATATTACTGCTAGGATTCAACACATGAAAATATAGAAAAAAATGATTGATCATTCCATAAAATTAAATTAAGATATTGTATGAAACTAAAATTCCTTGTATTCTCATTTGAGAATGAAAGGGAAGATTTTTGATTTGAGAGCCTTCGAAGAACAAGAAGGTTTTTTGACCCACTTAAAAATTTTTCCCTCATAAAAAGAACTCAATCAAAATCTAATTTTCTAATCTACAAGAATGAAATGTTTGTTATGCTTAATATCTTTAGTTTAATCTGTATCTGTCTTAATTCTACCCTTTCTTCGAGTAGTTTTTTCTTCGGCAAATTGCCCGAGGCTTATGCCTTTTTCAATCCTATCGTAGATGTTATGCCTGTCATACCTGTACTATTTTTGCTCTTAGCCTTTGTTTGGCAAGCTGCTGTAAGTTTTCGATAAAATCTTTAATGCTCCGAAAAATTCATGATTTATACGAAACAAATTTTCTAAAAATTTGTAAGATCTTATAAATTTTACATTATGAACCCTCCATTCGAAAATAGAAATTCTTGTTCTTGTATTATATTGAATAATCGCACGGTGATAAATTTTAATCAACTTATTTCCTCGTTCTAACCTTCCAGTAAATAAGAACTTTCTAAAGACCTCACAATACCAAATAATGGATATGACCAAAAATACCAAAAATTTTTGGTAATGAAGGAATCAGAATCTTGTTTTTCTTATTATTATTACATTACAAAAACAAAAAATTAGTAAAAATTACCTTTTTCAAGAAAAGACTTCATTTTCTTTTTGGTTTCTTTTTGGGGCACTATGTAAACATAGTGTATGTGATAAAAAATAGGCAATCTATTTCCCTTTTCAAAAAAAATCTTGGAGATTGTGTAATGCTTACTCTCAAACTCTTTGTTTACACAGTAGTCATATTTTTTGTTTCTCTCTTCATCTTTGGATTCTTATCTAATGATCCGGGCCGTAATCCTGGACGTGAGGAATAAAAAAAAAAGATTTTGAAAGTCTGAAGCGATCGAGGGGAGCGGAGAGAGAGGGATTCGAACCCTCGGTACAAATAACTCGTACAACGGATTAGCAATCTGTCGCTTTAGTCCACTCAGCCATCTCTCCCAATTCAAATTGAAAATTTTTTATGTGGTGTGACAGGCAAAGTAAAAAAGATTTAAATCGAAAAACCTTACTTCCTTGATTTTCATTTTGTAAGAAAAGTCCATTCCCCCGGCCAGTACTTAACCAGGCCGGGTTATTACATTACTTCTGATGAATCAATCATTTCATAGATCAAATGATTTCATTTTTTTTTATTATTATATCAAATCAAAGATACTTGTTATTGAAGTTATTGAAGTAACAATAAAGACAATTTTTATCTCCATTCCAAGTGTAATTTCTTAGTATTAGTAATATAATACTATAGAAAATACTATAAAATATACTATAAAATATGAAAATGAAAGAATATTCAAATTAATTATTTTATTTTTTATTAGTATTTATAAATTAGTATTAAGTAGTATTTTGAATTTTGAGTCTTTTTTCTCAATTTAGTTAATTATTTAACTGGAAAAAGGCACATACAGATATTAAATAATATAATATAAAAAATGAAAAACACATATGTTATAACATATATAACATAACTCTTTTATTTGTTCAAGGGACATTGAACATTTAAGATCCAATTAATCCGAGTTTAAATTCAAAAAGAGGAATTCGTCGTGGTTATAGCCCAGCTTCAATAATTCCTTCAATTTTGGACTATCAGTAATGACTTATAACAAGTGAAAAATGAGACTTTTTGCTTTATTCTAACTTTATTAGAATTTGGTTATTAAAAAAAACTTTCTGTACTTCGACTTAAAGTACCCCTGGTGGGGGAGGATGAAGTGGCAACGCTCAAGTTTTAATGAGTCTGATGCTATTAAGATAGCATCTCATTCCTTTGTTCGACAAAAGGTATATTCATATATAATAATAAATATGAAGCGGGTATAGTTTAGTGGTAAAAGTGTGATTCGTTCAATTAATAACTTAAAAAGTTAAGGGGTCTTTCGGGTTTTTCATATTCCGATCAAAAAAAAACTTTATTTCCTAAAAAGAGTTTAATCCTTTTCCCCTCAATAGCATATTTGAGGAAAAATAGAAATTCTCACGATTTGTATCCAAAGTTCAATTGAAATTGAATAAAAGGGTTATAGAGTCACGAAGCATAATAATAAAAAAAAATTGGATCAAATCTTCCAATTAATAAATATAAGTAAAGGATCTATGGATGAAGATAAAAACATAAGTGCATTTCCAATCGTAACTAGATCTTCCATTTTTGTCTTGTATAAGCTAAGATTAAAGCCAAATAGCTAGAAAATGGTAGTTTTGGTTTACTAGAACCATCAGCATATTATTTTAGCTCGGTGGAAACTAAATTAAATTCTTTTCCTCAGGATCCCTCGAGTGGAAATAGGGAACGAAGTAACTAGAGTAGACGGATTTGGGATAATAGAATCCCCCTTCTCTAGAGGGATCATCTAGAAAGCAAGTGACTTTGGGTGTCTTTAATAAGAAAAGCTGACATAGATGTTATGGATCTAATTTTTGTTTCTGGGAATACATCAATTTTCCATAAAGGAGCCGAATGAAACAAAATTTTCATGTTCGGTTTTGAATTAGAGACGTTAAGAATGATAAATTAACGTCGACTATAACCCCTAGCCTTCCAAGCTAACGATGCGGGTTCGATTCCCGCTACCCGCCCCATATTCCTTATTCTATATGCACCATCCATTCGAATATGCATTCTTTTTTTTTTTACCTAAAAAATTTTTCATTTTTATTTTCTCAAAAAAAAAAAAAAAGATAAAGGGCGAATGCGAAAGAATGAAATAGGAATGAAAAGCGTCCATTGTCTAATGGATAGGACAGAGGTCTTCTAAACCTTTGGTATAGGTTCAAATCCTATTGGACGCAATTTTTTTCCATCTATTTAAAAAGTGGCGATACCAAGAAACCCCTTTTTTGTTTGAATCAGAAATAATTCGCAAGAATAACTCTTGTTCTAACATCTAACAATAGAATTAGAGTTATAAATTTATGCTTGTTCCTCAAGTAGAAACAGTTCAGTGTGCTCCTGAATAGCTTCCTTCAAAAAGGTTTCCGCTTCCTCGGTGAATGTCTTGATAGAA